TTTCAAAAAATTTCTATAATATATCAGAACAATCATTTATAGGATTTAACGATTCCTAAGAGTGGATTCGTCCTTTTAACTGTCAGTGTTCCTTTGATTTCTTACATTTCCATGTGATTTGTTAATATTTGTTAATAGTAATAAATAAAAGTAATAAATAAAGATAATATAGAGTAATAAATAAAATATAGTAATAAATAAAGATAATATAAAGATAATAAAGAATAGAAAGAAATTAATCGCTTGGATCGTGTATCAACGTCCAATTACGGGAAAAGAAAAGGTTCCATCGGAACAATTATTTAGTTCAGGGTATCTCGTTTCTTTTTTTTTCTTTGAAAAAAAAAGAGAGAAAGTGTGGAGAGAAATGATAAGAAGATATTGGAACATTAATTTGAAAGAGATGTTGGAAACAGGAGTTCATTTTGGTCATGCTACTAGAAAATGGAATCCAAAAATGGCACCTTATATCTCTGCAAAGCGTAAGGGTATTCATATTACAAATCTTACTAGAACTGCTCGTTTTTTATCAGAAGCGTGTGATTTAGTTTTTGATGCAGCAAGTAGGAGAAAACAATTCTTAATTGTTGGTACCAAAAATAAAGCAGCTGATCCAGTAGCGCGGGCTGCAATAAGAGCTCGGTGTCATTATGTTAATAAAAAATGGCTAGGTGGCCTTTTAACGAATTGGTCCACTACAGAAATGAGACTTCAAAAGTTCAGGGACTTGAGAATGGAACAAAAGACAGGGGGAATCAACCGCCTTCCGAAAGGGGATGCGGCTCGATTAAAGAGACAGTTATTTCACTTGCAAACATATTTGGGCGGGATTAAATATATGACAGGGTTACCCGATATTGTAATAATCGTTGATCAGCAAGAAGAATATATGGCTCTTCAAGAATGTATCACTTTGGGAATTCCAACAATTTGTTTAATTGATACAAACTGTGACCCGGATCTCACAGATATTTCGATTCCAGCGAATGATGACGCTATAGCCTCAATCCGCTTAATTCTTAACAAATTAGTATTTGCGATTTGTGAAGGGCGTTCTAGCTATATACGAAATCCCTGATTAATAATAAGATAAATAAATTCTTTTTTGAATTCCATAGATTGACGAAATCCATTACTATTTCGGAATCTCATAAAAGAGATAAAAAACTGGGGATATTATGTGATTAGTTGGTATATAAAATATAAAATATACAATTCAAGTGAGCAAGTAGAAAAAAAGACGGTTGAATCAAAATAATTTCTTGTAAAGTTTTCTTTCTTTCAGAGGACAATATGAATGTTCTATCATATTCCATTAACACATTAAAGGGGTTATATGAAATATCCGGGGTGGAAGTAGGCCAGCATTTCTATTTGAAAATAGGCGGTTTCCAAGTCCATGCCCAAGTACTTATTACTTCTTGGGTTGTAATTCTTATCTTATTAGGTTCAGCCATTGTAACTGTTCGGAATCCACAAACCATTCCTACTGACGGTCAGAATTTCTTCGAATATATCCTTGAATTTATTCGAGATGTGAGCAAAACCCAGATTGGAGAGGAATATGGTCCATGGGTTCCCTTTATTGGAACTTTGTTTCTATTTATTTTTGTTTCTAATTGGTCAGGGGCGCTTTTACCTTGGAAAATCATAGAGTTACCTCATGGGGAGTTAGCCGCACCCACGAATGATATAAATACTACCGTTGCTTTAGCTTTACTTACGTCAATAGCATATTTTTATGCGGGCCTTAGCAAAAAAGGATTAGGTTATTTCGGTAAATATATACAACCAACTCCAATTCTTTTACCTATTAACATTTTAGAAGATTTCACAAAACCTTTATCACTTAGCTTTCGACTTTTTGGAAATATATTAGCGGATGAATTAGTAGTTGTTGTTCTTGTTTCTTTAGTACCTTTAGTGGTTCCTATACCTGTCATGTTCCTTGGATTATTTACAAGTGGTATTCAAGCTCTTATTTTTGCAACTTTAGCTGCGGCTTATATAGGTGAATCCATGGAGGGCCACCATTGACTAAGTTTCGAAATAGTCTTTTTTAGCTTAGTGCAAGGTAATCTATGCCTTGCTCGAGATAATCTTCTTCGTGAACAGAAATATACACATAAATAGACAAAAAAGTATATAAGATCTAGAAGAATAGTAAAAAAGATTACGATATTAGGGAATTGTAAAAAAAATTAGGTTCTATAAAGCGATTCCCATTTCAGTCGGTTTTATTCAATTCAAAGATTGACCAAAAGAAAATATTAATTAAAGAATAAATTACATGAACTTAGATCAACCAAAGACTTCTATTTCTATGCAATGATTTAGACTAATAAATTCGCTCATTTAGATTGATTGTATCCATGTGGGATAATGCTAAATTATAAATTCAATAAAAAGAGGATAAGAGTTTACAAAAAATGAGATTCAAGAGAAAATGGTTTTGTTAGAAGAGTGGGATCAAACTAGGTATATGTAATATATATAATCG